AATACTAATACTATTTTCTTAGCGCCAATGGAGGATTTAGAGTCCTCCTTGAAACTATTTATTAACATCCTCGCACCACCACTAATATGTAATATGTCACTAGTTTCAATGTAGGATTTAGAGTCCTCATTGAAACTAGTGACATCCTACCACCAATACTACTATGTTATTAATCTAAGTGGAGGATTTAAAGTCCTCTTTTCAATTAGTAACATCCTACCAATACTAATACTATGTTATTAGTGCCAATGGAGGATTTACAGTCCTCATTGAACTTGAACCAATATGTTATTAGTTTCAATGTAGGATTTAGAGTCCTCATTGAAACTAGTAACATCCTACCACGATTACTAATATGCCATTAATTATTAGTGTCAATGGAGGATTTAAAGTCCTCCTTGAACCAATAATAATATGTCATTAGTTTCAATGTAGGATTTGAAGTCCTCATTGAAACTAGTAACATCCTACCAATACTAATATTCATTAGTTTCAATGGAGGATTCGCAGTCCTCCTTGAAATTGAACCAATATGTTATTAGTCTCAATGGAGGAGGATTTGGAGTCCTCCTTGAAACTAGTAACATCCTACTGTACTACTACCCATATGTCATTAGTTTCAATGGAGGAGGATTTAGAGTCCTCCTCAAAACTATTAACATCCTACCACCAATACTATGTTAATAGTTTTAATGGAGGATTTAGAGTCCTCCTCAAAACTATTAACATCCTCACACCAATACTAATATGTTATCAGTTACAATGGAGGATTTAAAGTCCTCATTGAACTTGAACCCATATGTTAATAGTTTTAATGGAGGATTTAGAGTCCTCCTCAAAACTATTAACATCCTCACACCAATACTAATATGTTATCAGTTACAATGGAGGATTTAAAGTCCTCATTGAACTTGAACCCATATGTTTTTTTTTAGTTTCAATGCAGGATTTAGAGTCCTCACTGAAACTAGTGACATCCTACCACCAATACTACTATGTTAATAGTTCCAATGGAGGATTTAGAGTCCTCCTCGAAACTATTAACATCCTACCACGATTACTAATATGCCATTATTAGTTTCAATGTAGGATTTAAAGTCCTCATTGAACTTGAACCCATATGTTTTTTTTTAGTTTCAATGCAGGATTTAGAGTCCTCATTGAAACTAGTGACATCCTACCACCAATACTACTATGTTAATAGTTCCAATGGAGGATTTAAAGTCCTCCTCGAAACTAGTGACATCCTACCACGATTACTATAATATGTCGCTTAGTGCAAATGGAGGAGGATTTGGAGTCCTCCCTGAACTAGTAGCATCCTACCAATACTACCAATATGTTATTAGTTTTAATGGAGGATTTGGAGTCCTCTTCAAAACTAGTGTGAAATCCTACCAATACTACCAATATGTTATTAGTGCAAATGGAGGATTTGGAGTCCTCCCTCAACTTGAACCAATATTTGATTAGTCTCAATGGAGGATTTAGAGTCCTCCTTGAAATAACATCCTACCACGATTACTAATATGTTGTTAGCCTCAATGGAGGATTTAAAGTCCTCCTCGAAACTAGTGTCACATCCTACCACTAATACTATGTTAATAGTTCCAATGGAGGATTTGAAGTCCTCATTGAAACTAGTAACATCCTACCAATACTACTAATATGTTCAACTAATATGTTATTAGTCTCAGTGGAGGAGGATTCAGAGTCCTCCTTCAACTAATAACATCCTACCACTAATACTAATATGTTCTTAGCTTCAATGGAGGATTTAAAGTCCTCCTCGAAACTAGTGACATCCTACCAATACTACTAATATGTTCTTAGTGCCAATGGAGGATTTAGAGTCCTCCTCGACACATCCTACCACCACAACTACTACGTTATTAGTTTTAATGGAGGATTTAAAGTCCTCCTTCAACTAGTAATATCCTACCACTACTAATATTCATTAGTTTCAATGGAGGATTTAGAGTCCTCCTTGAAATAACATCCTACCACCAATACTAATCTGTTATTAGTTTCAATGCAGGATTTAGAGTCCTCATTGAAACTAGTAACATCCTCACACCAATACTAATCTGTTATTAGTTTTAATGCAGGATTTAAAGTCCTCATCGAAACTAGTAACATCCTCACACCAATACTTTGTTATTAGTTCCAGTGGAGGATTTAAAGTCCCCATCAAAAACTAATAACAAACTACCACTGCTATGTTATTAGTTCCAGTGGAGGATTTGGAGTCCCCACCAAAAACTAATAACAAACTACCACTGCTATGTTATTAGTTCCAGTGGAGGATTTAGAGTCCTCCTCGAAACTAGTAACATCCTACCACGATTACTAATCTGTTATTAGTTTCAATGGAGGATTTAAAGTCCTCCTTGAACTAATATGTCATTATTAGTTTTAATAATGTTAGCTAGTAGGGTTTAAAGTCCTAATCGAAACTAATAATATAATATCCTTCTCATTCTTTATTATAACACATAAAATGTGATATGTCAAGAATTTTTTCATTTTCTTAATTTGTACCAAGACAAATAATTGATTGAGTCGAACAAGTTCATACTTCTCATTTTCGGTACGACACGTAACAAAAAATCCTACCACTACTTTTTTCTTAGTTACAGTGGAGGATTTGGAGTCCTCCCTGAAACTTATGACATCCTCACACCAATACTAATATGTTATTAGTTTCAATGGAGGATTTGGAGTCCCCATCAGAAACTAATAACATCCTACCACTAATACTAATCTGTTATTAATTTCAATGGAGGATTTGGAGTCCTCCCCGAAACTAGTAACATCCTACCACGATTAATAATATGCCATTAATTATTTATTCGTGCCAATGGAGGATTTAGAGTCCTCATTGAACTTGAACCAATATGTTATTAGTTTCAATGTAGGATTTAGAGTCCTCATTGAAACTAGTAACATCCTCACACCAATACTAATACTCTTTTCTTAGTGCCAATGGAGGATTTAAAGTCCTCCTTGAACTAATATGTCATTATTAGTTATGCCATCATTAGTTTCAACGTAGGATTTACAGTCCTCATCGATACTAATGTGACATCCTACCACTACTACTAATATGTTATCAGTTACAGTGGAGGATTCGAAGTCCTCATTGAAACTAATTACACCCTACCAATACTAATATGTTATTAACGCCAATGGAGGATTTGGAGTCCCCATCAGAAACTAATAACATCCTACCACTAATACTAATCTGTTATTAATTTCAATGGAGGATTTGGAGTCCTCCTCGAAACTAGTAACATCCTCTGTTTCAATGGAGGATTTAGAGTCCTCCTTGAACTCATATGTCATTAGTTTAATGGAGGATTTAGAGTCCTCCATTAAACTAGTTACATCCTACCACCAATACTATGTCATTAGTTTAATGGAGGATTTAGAGTCCTCCTTCAACTAATCTGTTATTAGTTTCAATGGAGGATTTAGAGTCCTCCTTCAACTAATCTGTTATTAGTTTCAATGGAGGAGGATTTGGAGTCCTCCTCGAAACTAGTAACATCCTCACACCACCACTAATATGTCGTTAGTTTCAATGGAGGAGGATTTAGAGTCCTCCTCGAAACTAGTGTCACATCCTACCACTAATACTATGTTAATAGTCTCAATGGAGGATTTAAAGTCCTCATTGAAACTAGTAACATCCTACCAATACTGAGACTAATATGTTCAACTAATATGTTATTAGTCTCAGTGGAGGAGGATTTAGAGTCCTCCTTCAACTAATAACATCCTACCACTAATACTAATATGTTCTTAGTCTCAATGGAGGATTTGGAGTCCTCCTCAAAACTAATAACATCCTACCACCACTACTACGTTATTAGTTTCAATGGAGGATTTGAAGTCCTCATTGAAACTAGTAACATCCTACCAATACTACTAATATGTTCAACTAATATGTTATTAGTCTCAGTGGAGGAGGATTTAGAGTCCTCCTTCAACTAGTAACATCCTACCACTAATACTAATATGTTCTTAGTCTCAATGGAGGATTTAGAGTCCTCATTGAAACTAGTGACATCCTACCAATACTACTAATATGTTATTAGTTTCAATGGAGGATTTGAAGTCCTCATTGAAACTAGTAACATCCTACCACTAATACTAATATGTTCTTAATTTCAATGGAGGATTTGAAGTCCCCATTATTGAATTATTGAAACGAATGGCATAATATCCTTCTCATTCTTTATTATAACACGAAAAATGTGGTATGTCAAGAGGTTTTTCATTCCTACAAGTTCATCCTCCTCATTTTCGGTACGACACGTAGCAAAAAATCCTACCACTCTTTTTTTTTTCTTAGTTCCAGTGGAGGATTTGCAGTCCTCCCTGAAACTAAGAAAATCCTACCACTACTTTTTTCTTAGTTACAGTGGAGGATTTGCAGTCCTCCCTGAAACTAGTGACATCCTACCACTGCTATGTTATTAGTGCCAATGGAGGATTTGGAGTCCCCATCAGAAACTAATAACATCCTCACACCAATACTAATATGTTCTTAGTTTCAATGGAGGATTTGGAGTCCTCCTCAAAACTAGTAACATCCTACCACTGCTATGTTATTAGTGCCAATGGAGGATTTGGAGTCCCCATCAGAAACTAATAACATCCTCACACCAATACTAATATGTTCTTAGTTTCAATGGAGGATTTGAAGTCCTCCTCAAAACTAGTAACATCCTACCAATACTACTAATATGTTATTAGTGCCAATGGAGGATTTACAGTCCTCCTCGACACGTGGCAAAAAATCCTACCACTCTTTTTTTTTCTTAGTTCCAGTGGAGGATTTGCAGTCCTCCCTGAAACTAAGAAAATCCTGCCACTACTTTTTTCTTAGTTACAGTGGAGGATTTGGAGTCCTCCCTGAAACTAGTACATCCTACCACTACTTTTTTTTTAGTTACAGTGGAGGATTTAGAGTCCTCATTATTGAAACTAATGAATACATAATATCCTTCTCATTCTTTATTATAACACAAAAAATGTGGTATGTCAAGAATTTTTTTCATTTTCTTAATTTGTACCAAGACAAATAATTAATTGAGTCAAACAAGTTCATCCTTCTCATTCTTTATTATAACACATAAAATGTGATATGTCAAGAATTTTTTCATTTTCTTAATTTGTACCAAGACAAATAATTGATTGAGTCAAACAAGTTCATCCTTCTCATTTTCGGTACGACATTTAACAAAAAATACTACCACGACTTTTTCTTAGTTACAGTGGAGGATTTGGAGTCCTCACTATTGAAACTAATGAATACATAATATCCTTCTCATTCTTTATTATAACACATAAAATGTGATATGTCAAGAATTTTTTTCATTTTCTTAATTTGTACCAAGACAAATAATTAATTGAGTCAAACAAGTTCATCCTTCTCATTTTCGGTACGACACTTAACAAAAAATACTACCACGACATTTCATTAGTTCCAGTGGAGGATTTAGAGTCCTCATCAGAACTAATAACATCCTACTGCTACTACTTCATTAGTAGCAATAGAGGATTTTCAGTCCTGACTCTTCCCCGAGTTAATAACTGATCCAAGTCAGAGGATTTTAAACCCCTCCCTGTTTAGATCCAAAAACTACTTTGTAACAAATTGACTGGTATAAAGTACTTATAAGATTACGAAGTACTTATAAAATATCTTATTGTTGCAACGCTTGAGTAAAAAACCCTGGGTCAAACGGACTATTTTAATGATGATACAAATAATTCGTTCAGCACAGCTTTTTGATTTATTTCGTTATTCAATTCCTCAAACCTTATTATAACACACAACTTGTGTAATTGTCAACCAATCTTTTCTTTTTTCTGAAATAATTAATTGAAACAATTGAAACAAATGGTTTATTCACTAATGAGTAAGAGTTACCGATTAATCAAACCTTATTATAACACATGATTTGTTTAATTGTCAACCAATCTTTTCTTTTTTCCGAAATAATTAATTGAAACAAATGGTTTATTTTTTATTAATTCCCCAAACCTTATTATAACACATGATTTGTTTAATTGTCAACCAATCTTTTCTTTTTTCCCCCTCGAATAATTGGAAGATATTAATGAAAAGATATTGATTGGAGGGAGGTCTTAATTGAAACAAATGGTTCATTTACTAATAAGTAGGAGTTACTAATTTATCAAACCTTGTTATAACACATGATTTGTTTAATTGTCAACCAATCTTTTCTTTTTTTCTTCCCTCCAAATAATTAATTGAAAGATATTAATGAAAAGATATTGATTGGGAGGTCTTACTTAAAACAAATGGTTTATTTGTTACTAATCCTTAATCCTTATTACAACACATAACTAATTATTACAACACATAACTAATTATGTGTTGAGTTTCATTGTGTTGAGTCTCACCGTGTTAGTTACTTATCTTTTTGTGTAAGTACCAAAACAAGTGATTAATTTAGTGAAACAAGTTCATAATTCTTAAATTATTGTAACACTTAACGAAGTATGTGTCAATAAATTACTTATATATATATATTTTTTTTCACGAATACCAAGAAAAATAATTAATTGAGTCAAACAAGTTTATCATTCTTGAATTATTATAACGCATAGCGGAATATCATACTACTGTATCATTAGTTCCAATGGAGGATTTAAAGTCTTCATTGAACCTAATAACATATACTTCATGAGTGCCAATGGAGGATTCAAAATCCTCATCGAACCTAGAAACATCATACCACTACTCCATTAGTTAGTACCAATGGAGGATTTAAAGTCCTTATATAATGGACCTGGGAACACCACCGCTACTTTCTTTGCCGATGACAAAAGGGTTTCTGGCCCCCAAACCTATTATACCGAAGAGGCTAACGAAAGGCAATAAATAGCCAGGATTTTTCCGTGCTATCATATACCATTATATTGGCTCATATAACAGACTGGAGAAAAGCAGACTCGAAATCGAACCTCTAACCATTCGCTACAACAGGTAGCTATGTCTACCAATACCTCCCTAAACTGATTGTATGGGGAGGGCCAACGAAAGGCAATAAATAGCCAGGATTTTTCCGTGCTATCACATACCATTGTATTGGCTATCATATAACAGACTGGAGAAAAGCAGACTCGAAATCGAACCTCTGACCATTCGCTACAACAGGTAGCTATGCCTACCAATCCCTCCCTAAACTGATTGTATGGGGAGGGCCAACGAAAAGCAATAAATAGCCAGGATTTTTCCGTGCTATCACATACCATTGTATTGGCTATCATATACTATTGTATTGACTCGTATCACGGACTGGAGACAAGCGGACTCGAACCGCTGACATCCGCCACAGGGTAAGCCATCGTCTGCCAGACCTCTTGAACCAATTATACCAAGAAGGCCGGGAAAAAAAACAATAGCAATGACTCCCCCCCGAACACAGCTTACAACTTTCATTGTACTGTGCTCTCCGAAGA